AATAAGATGCCTGATAAAAGGAATATTTTGATGTAATATATATGTGAAATTTCACTCTTATTATGTTAAAGAACCTTAAATAAATAAGGACAAAAAAACTCAAAATTTTTTATGCTAAATACATCATTCTTTAAAAAGATAAGCTAAATTTAAGCTAATGGGTTCATACCCCATTTATGAGAATTCTCTCTTTTTAATTAAAATAAATTCCTCCAAAATATTATTCATATTTATAATAACAATCAGAATACTAATAACGATTTCATCAAATAATATTTTATTTTCATGAATAAGAATAGAAATTAATCTTATTTCGTTTATTCCAATATTAACAGAAAGAAAAAAATTAAAAGATGAGACAATAAAATACTTAATTATTCAAAGAACATCCTCATCTTTAATATTAATATCGATTCTAATAAATTCTATTCTAGAAACCCCCCTAGAAATAAGAATTATAATGTTGATAAGAATATTAATAAAAATAGGAATAATACCAACTCATCTCTGAATACCATCATTAATACAAAAAATCTCATGAAATAAATGTTTAATTATAAGAACTATTCAAAAAATCATCCCAACAACCATCATGTGTCAAACAATTAATTTTGAAATAATACTAATTCCAATAATTATTTCATTAATTTTATCCCCAATTTCAGGAATAAAACAATTATCAACAAAAAAAATAATAGCCTATTCTTCTATTTCAAATTCACCATGAATAATTTCATCAATATTAATATCAAAACAACAATTTATATATTTTATATTAATTTATTCAACAATTAATTGAATATTAATATCAACTTTTAATAAATTAAATATAATATACATAAATCAATTAAAAAAAATAAATAAATTACAAAAAATTAACCTAATTAGTAAGATTCTATCAATTAGAGGTATACCTCCAATACTAGGATTTTTTCCAAAATGAATAATTATTCAAACCATAATTATTAAATCAATAATTGTCTCAATTAGAATAATCTTATCCTCTATAATATCAATATTTATATATATAAAAATAACATCAACAACAATCCTCAATATATCAACGAAAAAAAAAAACTTAATTTCAATAAAATCCAATATTATATTTTCAATTATTAATATAATAGGAATCCCATTATCCATAATCCTTAAAATATATTAAGGATTTAAGTTAAAAAAACTATTAACCTTCAAAGTTAAAATTATAAACAATTATAAGCCTTAAAACAAATGTATTAATTATCATAACTCAAAAAAAAAATCTTAACAATAATGTACCTTTAAATTTGCAATTTAAAATCATAAAATGAATATAAGATCAAACATAATGAGAGGCTTAAAACCCTAATTAAATTTACAATTTAATACCTAACCTCAGTCATCTCATTATGAAAAAATGATTATTCTCCACTAACCACAAAGATATTGGAACTCTATACTTTATCTTTGGAATATGATCTGGATTATTAGGATCAATAAGAAGAATTATTATTCGACTTGAACTCTTACAACCAGGATCAATAATTAAAAATGACCAAATTTATAATACAATTGTGACATCACACGCATTTATTATAATTTTCTTCATAATCATACCAATTATAATTGGAGGATTTGGAAATTGATTAGTTCCAATAATATTAGGAGCTCCTGATATAGCATTCCCTCGAATAAATAATATAAGATTTTGATTACTACCCCCATCAATTTCATTATTATTAATAAGATCAATAACAGGATCAGGATCAGGAACAGGATGAACTGTTTATCCTCCACTTTCATCAAATATTGCTCATTCAGGACCTTCAGTAGATTTGACAATTTTTTCACTACACATTGCAGGAATTAGATCAATTCTAGGAGCCATTAATTTCATTTCAACTATTATAAATATACGACCAAAATTTATAACAATAGAAAAAATAACATTATTTTGCTGATCAGTATTAATTACATCAATTTTATTACTACTATCATTACCAGTATTAGCAGGAGCAATTACTATATTATTAATAGACCGAAACTTTAATACATCATTTTTTGACCCATCAGGAGGAGGAGACCCTATTCTTTATCAACATTTATTTTGATTCTTTGGACATCCTGAAGTTTATATTTTAATTCTACCAGGATTTGGATTAATCTCTCACATTATCATAAATGAAACAGGTAAAATTATAACATTTGGTCATTTAAGAATAATTTATGCAATAGCCTCAATTGGAGCAATAGGATTCATTGTATGAGCTCATCACATATTCACAGTAGGTATAGATATTGACACACGAGCATATTTTACATCTGCAACTATAATTATTGCAATCCCAACAGGAATTAAAGTATTTAGATGACTAGCTACAATGCAAGGTTTAACAAAAAAAAATTCCCCCCAAATATTATGAACCTTAGGTTTTATTTTTCTATTTACAGTAGGAGGTTTAACTGGAATTATTTTAGCAAACTCTTCAATTGATGTAGCACTTCATGACACCTATTACGTAGTTGCTCATTTCCATTACGTATTATCTATAGGAGCAGTATTTGCTATTTTAGCAAGAATTATTCACTGATTTCCATTATTTACAGGAACAAAAATAAATAGAAAATGATTAAAAACTCAATTTTTCATTATATTCTTAGGAGTAAACCTAACATTTTTCCCTCAACATTTCTTAGGACTAAATGGGATACCTCGACGATACTCAGATTATCCAGATTCATTTATAATATGAAACATAATTTCATCTATGGGAGCAATTACATCAATTTTAGCAATTATAATATTTATATTTATCATGTGAGAATCAATTATATTTAAACGAATCACCATATTTAAACTAAAATCATCATCAATAGAATGAATTTTTAATTTACCTCCATCTCAACACTCATTTAATGAACTACCAATATTAACAAAATAAAAATCTAAGAGTGACAGAAATAGTGTAATGAACCTAAAATTCAATAATAAAATAAAATTTTCCTTAGAAATTCCTCTATGAATGAAAATAAATAATATAGAAAGAGCTAGACCAATTATACAACAACTAATATTTTTTCATGATATTTCAATAAATACAATCCTAATAATTACAATCATTACATTTTCAATAATAATCATAACAATTAAAAATAAACTATTTACACGAAATACAATAGATAATCAACCCATAGAAATTTTTTGAACAATTTTACCATCGATAATCCTTCTAATTATTGCAATTCCATCATTAAAAATTATTTACATAATAGAAGAACTCTCAAATCCAATAATCACAGTAAAAACTATAGGACATCAATGATACTGAACATATGAATACTCAGATTCAAAACAAATTGAAATTGAATCATATATAAAAAAAAATGAACAAAAAATATTTCGCCTTCTCGATGTTGATAATCGTACAATTCTACCAATACTAACTAAAATTCGAATAATTATTTCATCAACAGATGTATTACACTCATGAACAATCCCCTCTTTAGGGACTAAAATAGATGCAGTTCCAGGACGATTAAATCAAATCATACTTTTTATTGATAAACCTGGATTATTCTATGGACAATGCTCGGAAATCTGTGGAACTAACCACAGATTCATACCCATCACAGTAGAAAGAGTTAACATAAAAAATTTTATTAAATGAATTGAAAAATAAAAATTAACATTAAGTGACTGAAAAGAAAGTAATGGTCTCTTAAACCAAAATATAGTAATTATCAAATACTCTTAATGAAAGAATTTAGTTTAAAAAAAATAAGTATTTGTCAAATACTAGATACAAAAGTTTTTGTAAATCTTGATTCCACAAATATCTCCAATATTATGAACAACAATCCTTATAACAACAACAATTATAGTAATTCAATTAAGATCAATAAATTTTTTTGAATCAATCAAAATAAACCCTTCAAATAAAAACAAAAAAAATAAAAAAAAAATTAACTGAAAATGATAAATTCTTTATTTTCAACATTTGACCCAATAACAACTAAACTACAAATAAATTGAATTACAATTTTTTCACCACTAATTTTGTATCCAATAAATTTTTGAATTTCAAAATCACGAATTCAAATAATAAAAAAAATAATTGAAATAAAACTTATATCAGAATTTAAAACAATCACTAAACATAAAGAAATCCTACTATTAACAAATTCCATATTTTTAACAATCTTAATAATTAATTTTATAGGATTAATACCTTATGTATTCACCCCTACAAGTCACATGTCATTATCAATATCAATAGCCTTACCAATATGACTAATACTTATAATTTATGGATGAATTAAATTTTCAAATCACATATTATCACATCTTTTACCAACAGGTACACCCCAACCTATTATACCAATAATAGTAATAATTGAATTAACTGGTAATCTAATTCGACCAATCTCTCTTTCAGTACGACTTACAGCTAATATAATTGCAGGTCACTTATTAATAACTTTATTAGGTAATATAAATGAAACTAAAATAATTATAATAATTATACCAATACAAATTATTATTATAACATTTGAATCAGCAATTGCAATTATTCAAGCATATGTATTTTCAACTCTAGCAACACTATACTCAATAGAAATTCCTTATGTCAAAAAATCACCCATTTCATATAGTAACTCCTAGACCATGACCAATTATTTCATCAATCAATATTATAACAACCATTCTATGCTCGCTATCATGAATTATCAATAAATCACCTATTCCAATAATATTAAGAATAATCTTATTAGCAATATGCTCATTAATATGGTGAAAAGACATTACACGAGAATCTACAATACAAGGACATCACACAAAAGAAGTAACCAAAATAATAAAAAGAGGAATAATTCTATTTATTACATCAGAAATTATACTTTTTATATCATTATTCTGAGCTTTCTTTCATTCAAGATTATCCCCCAATATTGAACTTGGTATAAACTGACCCCCAAAATCAATTTTAACATTTAATCCAATAGAAATTCCACTTCTAAACACAATTATTTTATTATCATCAGGAGCAACTATCACCTGAGCACATCAAACTTTATTAAATAACAAATTTAGAACAACAAATAAAAGAATATTAATAACAATCTTATTAGGAATTTATTTTACAATCCTACAATATATAGAATATAAAGAATCACAATTTACAATAGCAGACTCTATTTATGGATCAATATTCTTTATAATAACTGGATTCCATGGAATCCATGTAATTGTAGGAACATTATTTATTATTATTTCATTTATTCGAATAACAAAAATACACTTCTCAGCAACCCATCATGTAGGATTTGAAGCAGCAGCATGATACTGACATTTTGTGGACGTAGTATGACTATTTTTATACCTCACAGTATATTGATGAAGTAAATAAATAATTCTTTTAGTATAATATAAGTATAATTAGCTTCCAACTAATAGGTTAAAATTTTAAAAGAATAATTAAAATCATACAATCAACAATAATAATCACAATAATTACAATAATAATACTAATATTAACAATCAAAATATCAAAAAAAAATAAATTCAGTCAAGAAAAAAATTCACCATTTGAATGTGGATTTTCATTTTTCTACTCATCCCGAAAACCATTCTCAATTCAATTCTTCATAGTAGCAATAATATTTTTAATCTTTGATATTGAAATTTCAATAATTCTACCAATAATAACAACAAAAATAAATAATATAAAAGAATGACTAGTTATTAGACTTATTTCAATAATTATACTAACATTTGGACTAATTCATGAATGAAAAAACGGAATAATTGAATGATCTAAATAGAGGGCTGTAGTTAAATTAACATCTACATTGCAAGTAGAAAATATTATTCTAAATAATCTTCCTTATAAAATTAGTGTATAACTATCTCTCGACGATATAAAATTATTGTTTCCTTAATAAACTTTTATCTTTCAAATTAACTAAAGCTAAAAAGAAGCATTTCACTGTTAATGAAAAAAATGGAATAATTAATAACCCTAGTTAAAAGAATAATTACTAAAGAAGCTGCTAACTATCTTTATAGTGTTAAATCACTTTATTCTTAGATATTTGTATAGTTTAAAAATAAAACATTACATTTTCAATGTAAAAATAAATTATATTTACAAATTATCCAAGAGAAACAAGCTCTATCTTAATATTTTCAATATTAAACTTTTAAATAAATAAGCTACCTGAATGTAATAATTAAAAAAAAATTAAAAACAAATAAAAAAAGAAAAAAAATATAATATAAACCTTAAAATTATTAACTAAAAACTTATCAAAATAAAATCCTAACCACTTAAAAAACCCTAATAATCCAGAAGAAACGAAATATTCAATTCAAAAATAAAGTATTAAAAAAATTACTCAAGTAACAAAATCGAATAACAATAAAATTTGAAGAAAAAAAATATAAAAATCATATTGAACTAAAAAAAAAAAAAAAAAAAAAAAAAGCGGAAATAAAACAAAAATTTTATAAATTAAATCAGTATTAAGAATAACGAAGAATATTTTATATTTCAATTTTAATTGTTTGTTAATATCTAAAAAAAAAAAAAAAAAAAATCAATAAAAAACCAAAACATATAAGAACCTCCAAACAAAGAAAAAAAAAAAAAAAATTAAAGAATAATTTATAAACCTACAATCTAAAAAAGAAATAAAAGAAAAAAAAAAAGAATCAGAATAAAAAAGATAATAAACTAAACGAATTCTATAAATTAATGTTAAACAAACGGAAAAAAAAAAAAAAACAAAATATAAAATATTAATATCTATTAACAAAACTATCTCTAAAATAAAATCCCTTGAATAAAATCCAGAAAAAAAAGGAAATCCACATAAACAAAGTAAAGAAATTAAAAAACAACAAGAAACATAAGGATTTTGATTCACTAAACCTCCCATATATCGAATATCTTGATTACCAAAAAAACAATGAATAAAATAACCAGAACAAAGAAATAATAATGATTTAAAAATAGCATGAATTAACAAATGTAAAAAACATAAAATAACACAACCAAAAGATAAAGTAAAAAATATAAATCCTAACTGTCTTAATGTAGAAAAAGCAATAATTTTTTTTAAATCCATTTCAACACAAGCACTAAATCCAGAAATAAATATTGTAATTAAAGAAATCAATATCAAAAAATAAGTATCAAAAAAATAAATATAATAATTAAAACGAATAATCAAATAAACTCCTGAGGTTACAAGGGTTGAAGAATGGACTAATGAAGAAACAGGAGTAGGAGCTGATATAGCTATAGGTAATCAATAACAAAAAGGAAACTGAGCACTTTTAGTAAAAGAAGCAAATAAAACCAAATAAATTACTCAAATAAAATATTCATTTAAATCACAATTTATATAAAATAAATAATGTCAAGAACCAAAATTAAAAAATCAACCAATACTTAAAATTAACATTACATCACCTAAACGATTTATAAAAACAGTAATTAAACCCGAAATCAAAGATATCTTATTCTGATAATAAATAACTAAACAATAAGAAACCAATCCTAAACCATCCCAACCCAAAAGCAAACAAATTAAATCAGGTATAAAAATAAAAAAAAATATTCTTAAAATAAATAAAAATACAAGAAAATAAAAACGAATTAAATTCAAATCACCCTTTATATAACCTAAACTGTAAAACAAAACACAACCAGAAATCAAAAAAACAAAAGAAATAAAAATAAAAGAAATTCAATCAAATAAAAAAATACAAGTAAAAGATCTAGAATTTAAAAAATAAATCACTCACTCAAAAAAAAAAATAATATTATATTCATAAAAATAAACTCCAAAAAAAAAAAAAAAAAAAAAAAAAAAAAAAAAAAAAAAAAAAAAAAAAAAAAAAAAAAAAAAAATTCTAGAACAAAAAATCATAGCTCATCCTCAAAAAGATCTTTGGTCCCACAAACCAAAATTTTATATAAACTAAATGAACAAAAAAAAATAATCCATTTTTAAAATCAAAATAAAAACTGGAATCAAATGGATAATTAAAACAAAATACTCACTAACATAAAATATACAAGTAAATTTTAATATACTAGAATAAACACCATGTTGAGAAAAAGAAAAAATTATTAATCTATAACAAGCAGAAAAAAAAAGAATAAATATTATATAATATAATAGTAAATTTCTTCAATTTAAAAGACCTAAAACTAAACAAATTTCAGAAAATAAATTAATTGAAGGAGGACAAGATATATTACAAATTCTAAATAAAAATCAAAATAAAGATATTGAAGAATTTAATCCTATTAATCCCCTCAAAATAAAAAAACTTCGACTACCAAAACGATTATATAATAAACCAACCAAAAAAAATAAACCTGAAGAAACAAATCCATGACCAATTATAAAAACCATAGATCCTAATAAACACCAATCAAACATACTAAACAAGCCTCTAATTACTATTCTTATATGACAAACAGAAGAATAAGCAATTAATATTTTTATATCTCTTTGTACTAAACAATATAAGCTAATTAATAAACACCCAAAAAGTCTCAAATTAATAAAAAAATAACCATAATTAAAAATAAAATTATAAATAAAAGGTATTGAACGAATTAGTCCATAGCCTCCTAATTTTAATATAACCCCAGCTAAAATTATTGAACCACAAGAAGGAGCTTCAACGTGAGCCCTTGGAAGTCAAATATGAAAACCAAAAATTGGAAACTTAACCAAAAAAGAAAATAAAATAAAAAATATAACATAATTTCTATCTAAAAAATAATTAATAAAATAATTAAAAATACCAAAATTTGAAGAAACAAAGAAAATACATAACAAAAAAGGAAAAGAAGCAAATAAAGTATATAAAATCAAAAAAAAACCAGCCTGTAAACGCTCAGGTTGATAACCTCAACCAAAAATAATTAAAAATAAAGGAACTAATCTACACTCAAAAAAAAAGTAAAAAGAAAAGAAATCCATAACAATAAATACTATAAATAAAGTTAAAAATAAAAAATTAACATAAAATAAAAAATAACTAAAACCAAAATAAGAATAAAACAATATAGAATAAATTATCATTAAACAAATAATACAACTCAAACAAATAAATAAATAAGAATATTTATCAAATCCTAAACTATAAGAAATACACCCAAAATAAACACTCTTAATATTCCCAAAAAAAAAAAAAAAAAAAAAAAAAAAAAAAAATAAAAAATAATCTAATAAAAAACTTAAAGGGATTATAAATAAAAAATAAATAATAAAAAAAAAAAAAAAAAAAAAAAAAAAAAAAAAAAAAAAAAAAAAAAATATATATATATATATTTATAACAAATTTATTCTAGTAAAATAATCGTTTCTAGTTTTACGAACAACATATACTAATAAAGAAAGACCTAAAACACCATCACAAACACTAAAAACTAAATAAACAATAGAAAAAAAATAATCGTAAGAATAAAAAGAAAAATAAGTAAACCCTAAAAAAAATAAAGAAATTAAAAAAAATTCTAATATTAAAAGAGAAAGTAAATAATGTTTACGAACAACCATTAACCCTACTAATCCAGAAATAAAAATAAATACACAAAAAATCATTAGAAAAGTTTTAATAATTTATAAAAAAATATTGATCTTGTAAATCAAAAAAGAAAAAATTTCTTAAAACAACCTTAATAAAAATCAGTAAAGAAAAAATTTATTCATTTTTAGTATCCAAAACTAATATTTTAATTTAAATTATTTACTGAATAAAGTTATCTTACATTATAATCTCTACATCCTTAATTACACCAATACTTAGTCATCCAATTTCATTAGGATTTACTATAATTATACAAACAATATTATTATGCTTAAATATGTCAATTTATTCCGAAACTTCTTGATATTCTTACATTTTATTTATCACAATTATTGGGGGTATAATAATCATATTTATATACATAGCAAGAATTGCATCAAATGAAAAATTTAAATTAAATAAATTTCTTATTCCAACAATACTAATTTCATTAACAAGAATAACCTTAATAGAAATCTTAGACTTCACATTAGAATATCCTAATAATATAAAAGAAATAAAAATAACTAGACTAACATCCCCAGAAATAAAATCAACAATAAAATTTTTTAATATAAATAAAGGAATAATTACAATAATAATAATCATCTCTCTTTTAATTACTATAATTGCAGTTACTAATATTTCAAGAACATTTGAAGGTCCATTAAAAAAAACTTATGTTTAAACCAATCCGAAAAAAAACTCCATTAAATAATTTTATTATTGATTTACCTTCACCTTCAAATATTTCATTATGATGAAATTTTGGATCATTATTAGGAATATGCTTAATAATTCAAATTGTATCAGGGTTATTTTTATCTATACATTATTCTCCTAACATTAGTCAAGCATTCAAGAGAATTATTCATATTATACGAGATGTAAATTATGGTTGACTAATACGAAATATTCACGCAAATGGGGCTTCATTATTTTTTGTATTAATTTATATTCATCTAGGTCGAGGATTATACTATGGATCATTTAAGATAAAAAAAACTTGAATTTCAGGAACCATAATTCTTTTAACTTTAATAGCAACTGCATTTTTAGGGTATGTTTTACCTTGGGGACAAATATCATTTTGAGGTGCAACAGTAATTACAAATCTAATCTCAGCAATCCCATCAATTGGAACCTTAATTGTAACTTGAATTTGAGGAGGATTTACAGTAGATAACCCAACACTAAACCGATTTTTCACTTTCCACTTTATTTTACCATTTATTTTAACTGTAATAATTATCACACATTTAATTTTTTTACACGAGACAGGGTCATCAAATCCAATTGGAATAAAAAATAAAATTGATAAAATTCCATTTCATCCTTTTTTCACAACAAAAGATATTATAGGAATATCAATTACAATAATAATTTTCCTCACAATTTTAAATATTAATCCAACTTTAACTATAGATCCAGAAAATTTTATTCCCGCTAACCCTATAGTAACTCCTATCCATATTCAACCAGAATGATATTTTCTATTTGCATATGCAATTTTACGATCAATCCCAAGAAAATTAGGAGGTGTAATTGCTCTATTAATATCTATTTTAATATTTTTAACATTACCTTTTTCAATAAAAAATAAATTTCAAAGATCATCGATATATCCATTTAATAAAATTTTTTACTGAATTATAATTAATACATTCATTCTATTAACATGAACTGGAGCACGGCCTGTTGAAGAACCATATATTTTTACTAGACAAATTCTGACAATTATATATTTCATGTTTTTTATTAATAATCCTGTTATAGTTAAAATCTGAGACAAATTAAATTAAAAAAAAATAAAGTTAATAAGCTCTAAGCAATATATTTTGAAAATATATGAAAGATTTACAATCTATTAACTTAAACCTATTTAGTTTACTTAAAATAATGAAATAAAAAAAAACCTTTAAAATTAAAAAAAAAATAAAATAATTTAAAACAACAGGTAAATAACATTTTCAAGATAAATATATTAACTTATCATAACGATACCGGGGAAACGTGCCACGAACTCAAATAAAACAAAAAATAAAAAATAAAACTTTTAAAAAAAAAAAAAAAGTTATAAAATCACCACCAAAAAAAAAAATTACTAAAAATAATCTTATAAATATTATTCTTCTATACTCACTTAAAAAAAATAAAGAAAATCTAAATGATCTATATTCAATATTAAACCCTGAAACAAGTTCAGATTCACCTTCAGAAAAATCAAAGGGAGAACGATTAGTTTCAGCTAATACACAAGAAAAATAAATACAAAATAAAGGAAAAGAAAAAAAAATAAATCAACAATAAAACTGATAATAATAAAAATTTATCAAATCAAATCCTTCAAAAAAAAGAACATAACATAAAATAATTAAAAAAAACACAACCTCATATGAAATTCTTTGTGCTACTGATCGCAATGATCCAAGTAAAGAATAAATAGAATTTGAACTTCAACCCGCAATTATAATAAAATAAACTCTAAATCCAGAACAACAAAGAAAAAATAACAAACCATAAATAAAAGAAATATAATTAAAAAAAAAAGGATAAAGAAACCACATTAAAAGAGAAACTACTAATCCAAAAATAGGCACAACATAATAAATAAAGTAATTACCAAACATTAAAAAAAAATATTCCCTTGAAAATAACTTTAAAGCATCTGAAAAAGGTTGTAATAAACCTACCAAACCAACTTTATTTGGACCTTTACGAAATTGAATATAACTTAAAATTTTGCGTTCAAATAAAGTAAAAAAAGCAACTCCAACTAAAATAAAAATTAACATAAATAAAGATCTAAAAAAAAACATATACTAACTGTAATTTTATTACATTATTAAATTCTAAATTTAATACACTTTATCTGCCAAATTAGTAACAAATTTTATATTTATGAAAGTCCTTTCGTACTAATCAAAATTAATTTTTAAAAGATAGAAACCAACCTGGCTCACGCCGGTCTGAACTCAGATCATGTAAAATTTTAAAGGTCGAACAGACCCAATATTATGAAACCTACCCCATAAATAAATTTTAATCCAACATCGAGGTCGCAAACATAACTATCAATAAGAACTCTCCAGTTATATAACGCTGTTATCCCTAAGGTATCTTTATCTTATTCTCTTAAAAAAAAATACTTAATTCACAAATAAATGTTAATAAAAAAAAAAGTTTAAATTTTTAATTATCACCCCAATAAAATTATTTAAATTATAAAAATCAAAAACAATAATAATAATATAAAACCTAAATAATAAAGATCTATAGGGTCTTATCGTCCCTTTAATAAATTCAAGCTTTTTAACTTGATAATTAAATTCAAAAAATTACAAAAAATAAAGCTATTTTCTCGTCCAACCTTTCATTCCAGACCTCAATTAAAAGACTAATTATTATGCTACCTTAGCACGGTCAAAATACCGCGGCTATTTAAATTATCATTGAGCAGGTTAAATATTAAATATAAATCAAAATAACATGTTTTTGTTAAACAGGCGGAAAATAAATTTGCCGAATTCATATTTTAAAATTATTAATTTACTAATTAAATCATTATTAAAAAAAAAAAAATTAACAATTAAATCCTAATAAAAAAATAAAAAAAAAAAAAAAAATTTTTAATCTTTAACGAACTTCAAATGATGACAGATTTCAAACCAACAAAAAAAAAATTAAACAATATTTATATTAAAATTAAAAAGCATATCCCTCTTAATGTAAAAAATTCAAATGAAAAAAAAAAATAAATAAACAAACAAAAATTTTTAATTAAATTAAATTCTTAAGAAACCAGATATATAATAAAATGAATTTCATATCAAAACTAAGATTAATTTTTAAATATTTATTTAACAATAAAATCCAAACAATCTTAAATATTTAAATTTCGGGAATAAAAAATAAATTAATAAAATTAATTAACCCTGATACAAAAGGTAATAAAAAAAATTAAACTTTTCATATAAAAAAAATCATCCTTTACAGTACAGATAAACTAAAAAAAAAATATTTATTAAAAATAAATAAAAAACAAAAAATAACTTTATTATAATAAAAAAAAAATAAATAATAATATAAAAATCTTAAAATCAGACACGATTTTTTAAAATCAAATAATTTATTGTAAATAAATTTTTATTAAGCCCGAATTCTAGAAACACCTTCAGGTACTTCTACTTTGTTACGACTTATCTCATTATATGAGAGTGACGGGCGATATGTACATAATTAAGAGCTTAATTCAATTTTTTTAAAAAAAAAAATTACTTTTAAATCCAAATTCAAATTACTCCTAAAATAAAAATCAACAAACTCATATTAATGTAATCCATAAAATCCAAATTATAACTGCACCTTGACCTAACATAGATATAAATAAATATAAAGAAAATTAATTTTCATTACATTCAACGACAGAGATATACAAGAAAATAAATTTGGTATAAAAAATCGTGGATTATCATTTAATTTACAGATTCCTCTAAAAAGATTTAAAAACCGCCAGATCTATTGAATTTCAAAATAATTTACTACCCTGAATTTATTCTTAATAACAGGGTATCTAATCCTGGTTTAAAAGCAAGCTTTATTAGAAAAAAATAAAAATTTTAATATAAAATTTCACCTAAATAATAAAAAAAAAATAAACAAATATTCTAACATCCAAAAAATTTAACTTAAATTATGAGGTATAACCGCGAATGCTGGCACAACAATTTTCTATCTTAAATGAATTTCTCAAATAAAAAAATTTATTTTAAAAAAAACTAAACACTGAAAAAAAAATTATTTATCATTTAGAAAATAAACAACTTTCATAAAATTACATGCATATTAATCACTACAAAAATTTAAAAACACTAAAATACCTACCCCCTAGTTTAAATATTTCTATATTTACTCAATGAAATTTCAATTAATCACTACAAAAATTTAAAAACACTAAAATACCTACCCCCTAGTTTAAATATTTCTATATTTACTCAATGAAATTTCAATTAATCACTACAAAAATTTAAAAACACTAAAATACCTACCCCCTAGTTTAAATATTTCTATATACAAATACCACAACAGCATAATAAATAAAATAACTAATGTTTTCGATAAAAATAAATACACTATAGCATACAAACCACATAAATCAATAAAGAATTTTTTAAGTAAAAGTACATATAAACAAAATAAATATGACCTATGCGGTATATACAAAATTAAATGCAGTGATTGTAATATGTTTTACATAGGAAAAACCACCAGATCTTTCAAATGTAGATTTTTGGAACATTTTAACAATCTTAAACGGGGCAATAGGGATTTTTCAAATCTAACAGAACATATGATAAAAAATAAACACAATATAAAGAGCATACAAGAGAATCTGGAAATATTGGAAATAAATCAGAATGATAAAGAGATTCATATTCTAGAAATGTATCATATTTGTAAAAACAGGGGTACCAACTTATTAATGAATATACAACAGGATTTTGATAATGAAATATTTAGGTTGGCACTACCTATACAGAGAGAACAATAATTCACTTCAAACTCTGTCATGACAGAATACAGAAGCTTTTAATATTGATGACTTAGTACATAATAAATAGATGTAATTATATAAATTTGAAATGCTGACGATGTGAGAAATTCACGAAAGCGCTCCAATTGGTAAGTGTTCTTATCTATTTGACTGTATCTTGGTGGAAATAAAAATTAAAATAATATAATAAATTTTGATACAGAACATTAACATGTTTGATAAATTAATATATATATATATATATATATATATATTTTTTTTTTTTTTTTTTTTTTTTTTTTTTTTTTTTTTTTTTTTTTTTTTTTTTTTATTTTTTTTTTTTTTTTTTTTTTTTTTTTTTTTTTTTTTTTTTTTTTTATAAATTTTTTTTTTTTTAAAAAAAATTTAAAAAAAATTTTTTTTTTTTTTTTTTTTTTAAAATTTTTTTTTAAAAATTTTTAAAAAAAAAAAAAAAAAAAAAATTTTTAAAAATTAAAAAAAAAAATATAAAAAAAAAAAAAAAATATATAAAAAAAAAAAAAAAAAAAATTAAAAAAAAAAAAAAAAAAAAAAAATTTTAACTTTTTGTTCAAAAAATATTAAAAATTGATAAAATTTTTAATAAAAAAAAATATTATCACTTTCAACCTAAAAAATAAAATAGTTCCAATTTATTTTTATTTACATAAGATATAA